CATAAAATCTACAATTGGATTTAAAAAAGCGTAGGCCTCGGGTAATTTGGCAAAGAAAAAACTACTCGAATAAAGGGCAGAATTTAGACAGATACCGATCAAACTAAAAATATTAGGCATAGCAAAGATTTTTTTATTGTAGATAATTGCATTTTGATTGAGTTATTAATATCTTATTGATATTATTGATATAAGGCAAAAAATAATGACGAAGGTAAAGTAGACCAAAAAAGCCTTTGAACTCATTCACCCAATAAAAAACCCTTCCATTCTAACAAGATAATAGAGAATAGAAGAAATCATACTTTTATACAATATCTTATATCTTAATTAAATTATATGTAATGATCAATCAATTCCAGGTTAATTCTATATCTACACGTGGCAAAATCCTATCAACAATGGATTTCATAGATATTGATTTGCACTGGAATTGACGAACAACCACTACTAATATTAGTGTTTATTAGTTTAGATATAAATCTAAATGGGGCGTGGCCAAGTGGTAAGGCAACGGGTTTTGGTCCCGCTATTCGGAGGTTCGAATCCTTCCGTCCCAGAGCATCCATTATTATTATATAAATATCAGAAAAAAAAGATTGCTTTGTTGAGCAGCCCTTTCCTTTGTTTTCTAATTATAATAGTGAATAAATAGAATGGGATTCTTTTTTCTAATTTTTGCTGATGCCTCTTCCTTTCTGAATCATCTTTTTTTTCTCGAGCTGAATTGAGATACCCAGATGTAACTTAATCCATTTATGATCCGGGTTAGATAGGAACATAGATCGCGATAATTTTGAATAAAAAAGGTAGGACGGCCTTTCATTCTATGCCCATCCCCCGTATATTCATATTGAAGTTAATTACTTAGAAATTTAGGTACCATATCCATATTTATTTTAATTTTCAATGACGCGGAAATATGCCGGTCTGTTATATATCAATATTTTTATATCAATATTTTTGATCCACTTATCCATAAATCATTGGTGGTTTTAATTAAAAAAGAAACATGGATCGATCCGTGATAAAACAATGTGGTACTTAGTCAAAAACATTATTAATAATGTGGAAGTAATAAATTGTTTTCATTAGATTTTTATAAATCTTTTTAATGGCTTATTCTGAGTCCTTTATATTCGAAGAAGTATGAGATAGGTGACTCGATCCTATCGAGTCATAGAGATTCAAAGACGAACTAATTTATTCATATTAATGAAATATAGATATATAGAAATTACATTTAGAAATATGGGGATTAAAAAATTATTGCTGAGACTTTTTCAGAAAATATCTACCCATTGGTAACCCTATTAAAGGGACAAAAGCATAGATTACCATTTACCGACAGAACCAATGACTATTCATGATTCCATAATTGAATCAATTACATACCGGTTCCAAACGAGAGGAATGTTATGGTAAAACTTCGTTTGAAACGATGTGGTAGAAAGCAACGTGCGACTTGAAGGACATGATCCGCTGTGGATGTAAGAATCCACCATTTTATTAGGAATGAAAGTGCTCTTGGCTCAACATCCTTTGTTCTACTCAACTAGAAACCTCAGCTTTTTGGGGGTTATAATGTAAATAGTACATGATGGAGCTCGAGTAGAAGGTATTAATTCATTTTGAATTAATTTCTCAAGGGCAGGGGTCTAGGGTTAGTGCCAATGAATAAGTTGGAACAACTTCGTAAGTATATCTTCGATATAGAAATTGAAAGGATTCAATTCGAGAAAGTTTTCATGATTTTCATAAAAAAAAGAAACTTTTTCGGTTAAAAGTGTAACATGCGGGAATCAACCGTTCTTATGATTCTTTGATAGATTTGATAGAAAGAAATCACAAAAAAAGGTATGTTGCTGCCATTTTGAAAGGATTAAGGATCACCGAAGTAATGTCTAAACCCAATGATTCAAAGAAAATATAAAGGATTCTGGAACAAGGAAACACCATTTAAAATTGTCTCAACAACTAAATCAGAATGAAGAATAAAAAAAAGATTCTAAATCTAAACAAGACAAAAAGGGGGTTAGAGACCACTCAATAAATGAAATGCTTAAGGATTGTCTTTGAGCTATTTGGAAGTTATCCAACTTGAGTTATGAGTACAAACTTTTTTTAGGAAAGAAAAAGGACTAAAATTCTAGTCTAATTGCTTGGATGATTTTATGGATCTATTTGCTATGATAATTCTATACATAGACATAAAACTTCTAATCATTTTTTCTTGAGCCGTACGAGGAGAAAACTTCTTATACGTTTCTGGGGGGGGGTATTGTTCATCTACATCTATCCCAATGAGCCGTCTATCGAATTGTTGCAATTGATGTTCGATTCCGAAGAGAAGGAAGAGATCTTCAGAAAGTTGGTTTTTATGATCCGATAAAGAATCAAACTTATTCAAATGTTCCTGCTATTCTATATTTCCTTGAAAGGGGCGCTCAACCTACGGGAACTGTTCATGATATTTCAAAGAAGGCAGAGATTTTTAAAG